AATTTTTCAATGGGGTTAGATGATCTAGTTCTTAATATTATTACTTTAAAGAACTGACAGATTCCACAACAAATCTCTTGATTCGGAATTAGAGACTCATGTCCCATCTGATGAATCGATTTTCTTTTACACTTCTGTATCTCACTCTATCTTGTTTTTTAGTATTATCTAAAATAACCGATGAATTATGAATTTTCCATAACTTAGGTAAGTGCTTTACCAACATATGTAGTGTAGTAAAAAAATAAATGGAATTTAACCCTTTCATGCTTACTATAACTAGTTATTTCGGTTTTCTACTGGCTGCTTTAACTATAACCCCAGCTCTATTTATTGGCTTGAACAAGATACGTCTTATTTGAAATGAATTGAATGAATAAGTCAGAAAATAAAAATCTTTCTTTTGGATTCCTGGTATTCTACGACTCTTTTCCACACTAATTATCAATTCTTTTCTTGGTCATTGAGATTCGTGGATAATTTAGACTACTATTTAGGGATAGATCGTACCTCTTTTTTTTTATCCCCTCGAACAAATCGAAATGATTGAAGTTTTTCTATTTGGAATCGTCTTAGGCCTAATTCCTATTACTTTAGCGGGATTATTCGTGACTGCGTATTTGCAATACAGACGTGGGGATCAGTTGGATCTTTGATTGAGTAATATTTCTTTTTTGATTGACCTCCTCCAGACCAGAGAGGAGGTCAAATTGGAGTTGCAATTCAACTTTGTTTTGTTAAGTTATTTTACTCTGCTTCGACATAAGATAGATGGAATCACGCTCTGTAGGATTTGAACCTACGACATCGGGTTTTGGAGACCCGCGTTCTACCGAACTGAACTAAGAGCGCTTTCATTCAAAAAGAAAACCCTTTTCTACTCCTAACGTGTCTCACGTACGTATAGTATCCACAAATTCAAGTTATACCCACTTTAATTGATCTCCTCGCTACTGCCCATAAAGAAGAAAGAAGTAATAGGTAGGGATGACAGGATTTGAACCTGTGACATTTTGTACCCAAAACAAACGCGCTACCAAGCTGCGCTACATCCCTTTTCCAAATTGTTGTATAATGGCATTGTACACAATTCCTGTCTTGTTTTCCACATCGTAATTTTCTTCTCTTTCTCTATCTATATAGAACCTTCTTGTCATTTCTTCTTTTTGGTCTCATATAATCAAGGAATGGTATACATCTAAAATCCTATCTAATTTCACCTATAAAAGAAAGATTACTATTCCTTGGTAATGTATAGGAAGAAGGGGTCATCTTTTTCTTTTTTAGGGGTAGGAAAATCTCGTCTATACCGTTCATTCGTTCATTCTATATATAGAATATTGATTTTGTTTTTTTAGTTAGGAATTTCGCCTAAACAAAAGAAATACAAATGATCTTGGGCAAGAGTATCTGATCATATATGTATTCCAATAAGGAAGGAGGATTTTCAATGCGGGATATAAAAACATATCTCTCTGTAGCGCCCGTGCTAAGTACTCTATGGTTTGGGGCTTTAGCAGGTTTATTGATAGAAATTAATCGTTTATTCCCAGATGCTTTGTCATTCCCTTTTTTTTAATTCTAGTTATTGCTATGCGAGGAATTCTTCGTGACATGACGCAAATTTTCCCTTTTTCAATCCTTTTTTTTTAGTATAGGAAGGAAAAAGAAAGAAAAGATGGATTGGGTTGAACCTCAGAGTCATGAAAAATTCGGCAAATCCCATTTTGGAAAACAGAAATTCAATAAAAAGCGGTATCCAAGCTAAGTCAGGCCTCAGAAATCAGAGCATAGAAAGAGGCTGGGCTGGCTACTTAAATGAAAGGATTTCGAAGCAAAATCCTTGCTAATTCGACAAGGATTGTATTCTTTAATTATTTCTCTATTTTTTATTACTTAATTTAAGAATTTTAAAAATTTTTTATTCGAATGGATTTTATTCTTCTTCTTGGGATTCAAAATAGAAGAATAACAGAATAAGTAGAAGAATTAAGTTAAGTCAATCCAAAAAAGAAAGGAGGTTCATGGCCAAGGGGAAAGGTGTTAGAATCAGAGTTATTTTGGAATGTATCAGTTGTGTTCGAAAAGGTGCCAATGAGGAATCGACGGGGATTTCTAGATATAGTACTCAAAAGAATCGCCACAATACACCCGGACAATTAGAATTAAAAAAATTTTGTCGTTATTGTCGCAAGCATACGACTCATGACGAAATAAAAAAATAGGAGCATCGTGTGTTCGATCTTTCTAAAGAACAGATTTAATATATAGAACATAGATAGAATACAAAATACAAATCAATTCATTTGATTTCAGGTAGATATTATTTCATATGTATAGAGGGTATTCATATACTATATATGAATCAAATAATAATATGAATCAAATAATATATGGACCAAAGAAAGACTACTTCTTCTGGATCCAAAATTAATAAAATAAAGAAATCCATTTTTTTTTTTCAAATTTTAAAATAAAGAATAAATCATGTATACATCTAAACAACCTTTTCATAAATCTAAGCAAACTTTTCATAAATCTAAGCAAACTTTTCATAAATCCAAGCAAACTTTTCGTAAATCCAAGCAAACTTTTCGTAAATCCAAACAACCTTTTCGTAGGCGTCCTCGGATTGGCCCGGGGGATCGAATTGATTATAGAAACATGAGTTTAATTAATCGATTTATTAGTGAACAAGGAAAAATATTATCGAGACGAATAAATAGATTAACCTTGAAACAACAACGATTAATTACTCTTGCTATAAAACAGGCTCGTATTTTATCTTTCTTACCATTTCGTAACTATGAGAATGAGAAGCAATTTCAAGCCCAGTCAATTTCAATAATTACTGGTCCTAGACCCAGAAAGAATAGACATATTCCTCAATTAACGCAAAAGTTCAATTCCAATCGAAACTTAAGAAACTCCAACCAGAATTTAAGAAACAACAATCGGAACTTAAGTTCCGATTGTTGATGTTTTATTCGAAAGGGCCAGACCTATATAAAGAAAGTAATCCAGTTTTGATTCTTGTGTTTGTTATAAGAAAGAAAAATGGGGAAGAATAAATAGTTTTTTTATTTATTGCAACATGCTCGTTGATTCCTACCACTTAATCTTAATTTATTGTATCTTCCCGGAGTTCCCTCTCCGGGAATTCGGTTTTAATTATTCCTGTATATTACTTTTTTATCCATTTAATTGAGGATCTTTATTTTATTGGAAATCGTGTAAAGATTATTTGGATTTGATACAGCTACTTGTGCAAGCATTTTACGATTAAGAATCAATTCCTTCTTGTACAGATTGTGTATTAATTTACTATAACTATCGAATACTTTATATATCCGCGTTGCTGCGTTTATCCGAGTGATCCACAAACGACGAAAATCCCTCTTTTGCCTGCCTCTATCTCGATGAGAGGAAACAAAAGCTCTTCTTACTTGTTGAGTAATCATTCGATTAAGTCTTAAATGAGCCCCTCTAAAGTTTGAGGCAAATGAACGCATTTTTGTTCGTCGTCTCCGAGCTATATATCCTCGCGGAACTCTGGTCATTGAATCAAATTAACCTTAATGAATAACTAATGATTTCTCTTCTTTTAGCCATCCTTTTTCCCATTAATAACAAAACGAATTATTCCGATATATAAAATATTAATTCCAATGGCTTTTGCTACTGTAACCTTCCCAACCACGATTTTTTATTCTATTCTCTTCAGTTATTTCGCATAGAAATAACAAATTCTAACGATACTCAAAAAAATAGTGGGTTCCATCGTTTCTATGGTTCCCTTTTAAACGGTGAGGCCCTCTCTATACACCGGAGCCCTTTCTTTCATTTCATCAAAAGGTATTGTGAACTTGTATAGTTCACATTCTTTGGCTCTACCTATCCATTATAGAGTAAATAGCTCTTTTCACAATAAGAGTTATCCATACAGTGACGGCATTTAATTATGAAAGTTGGCTAAGTAGCTGACCCTGTTAGTCCGTTCTTTTAAGATAAAGGAGCATAAGCCTTTTTCTTTTTATTACTATTTCCTCCGCTTAATGGATAACCATTTTCTACCAATGGGGGAATTGCTTCTTAATTTCCAATTTAGATGATTGGATTTGCACCAAAGGAAACCAGAAATTCCATATACCATAGAAATCTAGGATAGAGAAGCTCTATCCTATTCATTGGTACCGATCATGGATACTTCAAAAATTGTCTTATTTGTTTGAACTCATGATCTGAACGAGTCGCACATACACCCTAGCACATGTTCCTCGACGCTGAGGACATCCCTTAAGCGCGGGCGATTTTCTAGCATTTCGTATTGGCTGTCTTGCGTTTCTAATAAGTTGTTTAACCGTTGGCATGTCGTATGTATATAGAAAAAAAAAAAGGATTGGTTTAGATCGATCTTAACCTGATGATTGATCATCATGAAGTATTTCTATTTTCTATTAAATCGCAGAAAACCTGAATTTAGGTTTGAAATAAATTTACAAGAAATCCGGCCACTACCAATCCTTAAACATTTCTGGAAACCACACTGGATCAGTATCGCAGTGCTCGTCAATCATTTCATCCCCTACAATATCGACAAGTCCATAAGCTTTGGCTTCGTCTGCTGACATAAAAACATCCCTTTCCATGTCTTCGGATACAACCCAAAAAGGCTTGCCTGTTCTTAGGGCATAAACCCTTGTGATCATTTCGCGAACTTTGTGTAACTCTTCCACTTCTAGTAAAAATTCTGGTGTCCTTGCCCGATAATAAGCACTAGCAGGTTGGTGAAGCATAATCCTCGCGTGAGGGAATGCTATACGCTTGGTGGGTTCGCCTCCAAGCAGAATGAAGGATGCCATGGACGCAGCCATTCCGAGGCATATTGTATATATATCTGGTGTCACCGTTTGCATCGTATCAAAAATCGCCATTCCTGAGATTAGCCACCCGCCTGGGGAGTTTATAAACAAAAAAATATCGCTAATTCCATCTTCTATACTGAGATATACCATGAGACCTGTAATATGATTCGTGACCTCGCAACGAATCTCTTGACCTAAAAAAAGTGTCCTTTCTCGATACATAACATTGTATAAGTCAACCCAAGTCGCTTCTTCATCTCCGGGAATCCGGTAAGGTACTTTTGGAACACCAATGGGCATATTAGATTAATATTATTAAATTTAAGTAAGAAAACTACACTTTAATATGGAAACGTAAGAATGGAAGAGAAAGAAAGAATCCGCAGTTTATTGTCTTCATTTTTTTTTTCTTATTCTATATGAATACTATAGATTCTATTAATACGTAGATTGAAATAATACATATAAGGAAGGTAAGACAGATTGAATAAAGAAAAAGGAATCGGTGATTGGAATGATAAACAAAGAGGGATAGGGATCTATTCTTCGTTTTTTCCAAATAGGCCAAGCTACCCATTGCATATTGGCACTTATCGAGTATAGAATAGATCTGCTTCTCTTTCTTCTTACGAACAGAATTGGCTTCTTATTTTTAATGGAATGAAATAAATATTCACGCTTTCTGACACAGAATCCCCTAGAGGGGTTAGGTACATAGGATATAGATAGTCTTTTCCAATGCGATAAAATAAAGGGACATCGTGTCTATTTTTCTTTGCTAAAGGGGTATTTCCATGGGTTTGCCTTGGTATCGTGTTCATACTGTTGTATTGAATGATCCGGGTCGATTGCTTTCGGTGCATATAATGCACACAGCTTTAGTTTCTGGTTGGGCCGGCTCGATGGCTTTATATGAATTAGCGGTTTTTGATCCCTCTGATCCTGTTCTGGATCCAATGTGGAGACAAGGTATGTTCGTAATTCCCTTCATGACTCGTTTAGGAATAACCAATTCGTGGGGTGGTTGGAGTATTTCAGGAGGAACTGTAACGAATCCGGGTATTTGGAGTTATGAAGGTGTGGCAGGTGCGCATATTGTGTTTTCTGGCTTGTGTTTCTTGGCAGCTATCTGGCATTGGGTATATTGGGACCTAGAAATATTCTGTGATGAGCGGACAGGAAAACCCTCTTTGGATTTGCCCAAGATCTTTGGAATTCATTTATTTCTTGCAGGGGTGGCTTGCTTTGGCTTTGGCGCATTTCATGTAACGGGTTTGTATGGTCCTGGGATATGGGTGTCCGATCCTTATGGACTAACTGGAAAAGTACAAGCTGTAAATCCAGCGTGGGGTGTAGAAGGTTTTGATCCTTTTGTTCCGGGGGGAATAGCTTCTCATCATATTGCTGCGGGTACATTGGGCATATTAGCGGGCCTATTCCATCTTAGTGTCCGTCCGCCTCAACGTCTATACAAAGGATTACGTATGGGCAATATTGAAACTGTACTTTCCAGTAGTATCGCTGCTGTTTTTTTTGCAGCTTTCGTAGTTGCCGGAACTATGTGGTATGGGTCAGCAACTACCCCAATCGAATTATTTGGGCCTACTCGTTATCAGTGGGATCAGGGATACTTTCAGCAAGAAATATATCGAAGAGTTAGCGATGGGTTAGCCGAAAATCTTAGTTTATCAGAAGCTTGGTCTAAAATTCCCGAAAAATTAGCCTTTTATGATTATATTGGTAATAATCCGGCAAAGGGGGGATTATTCAGAGCAGGCTCAATGGACAACGGGGATGGAATAGCTGTTGGATGGTTAGGACATCCCGTCTTTAGAGATAAAGAAGGACGCGAGCTTTTTGTACGCCGTATGCCTACTTTTTTTGAAACATTTCCGGTTGTTTTGGTAGATGAAGAGGGAATTGTGAGAGCGGACGTTCCTTTTAGAAGAGCAGAATCCAAATATAGTGTTGAACAAGTAGGTGTAACGGTGGAGTTCTATGGTGGCGAACTTAATGGAGTAAGTTATTCTGATCCTGCTACTGTAAAAAAATATGCGAGGCGTTCCCAATTAGGGGAAATTTTTGAATTAGATCGGGCTACTTTGAAATCGGATGGTGTTTTTCGCAGCAGTCCAAGGGGTTGGTTCACTTTTGGTCATGCTACCTTTGCTTTGCTCTTCTTTTTCGGACACATTTGGCATGGCGCTAGAACCTTGTTCCGAGATGTTTTTGCTGGTATTGATCCAGACTTGGATGCTCAAGTGGAATTTGGAACATTCCAAAAAGTTGGAGATCCAACTACAAGGAGACAAGCAGTCTGATACCACATTGCTATGGTATCTTTCATCTCTCTTTTTTGATTTGACATGGGAAACATCTCCCATCCTTTCTTTGACTCTTTTTCTTTCTTTATCTTTATATGGGAAAAGATCCCAAATGACAAATGAATAGGTGTGGAAGTTATAATTGTAAATAAACCACGATCGAATCTATGGAAGCATTGGTTTATACGTTCCTTTTAGTTTCGACTTTAGGGATAATTTTTTTCGCTATCTTCTTCCGAGAACCACCTAAGGTTCCGACTAAAAAAATGAAATAATTTCATTGAAGTAAGAAGTCTCCCAGATGGGGAGACTTCTTACTTCAATTAGTCCCCGTGTTCTTCGAATGGATCTCTTAATTGTTGAGAGGGTTGCCCAAACGCGGTATATAAGGCATACCCAGTAAAGCTTACAAGTAAACCAGATATGGAGATGGCGACTAAAGTTGCTGTTTCCATTTTTATAGAATTTCAAGATTACAATGGATCTACGAAAAGATCTTGTATTTACAACTACAACGGAATAGTATACAAAGTCAACACCAATGATTAAATAGAATTTATGGCTACACAAACCGTTGAAGATAGTTCTAGACCTGGGCCAAGACGAACTCGCGTAGGTAGTTTATTGAAACCCTTGAATTCGGAATATGGGAAAGTAGCTCCGGGTTGGGGGACTACTCCTTTTATGGGGGTCGCAATGGCTTTATTCGCGATATTCCTATCTATCATTTTAGAAATTTATAATTCTTCTGTTTTACTGGACGGAATTTTAATGAATTAGGTTTCTACTAACTAAAACTACGAAGTCATTGTTTTTCCATCCAAAAAAGCCTTTCTACTTTAAGCTATACATTTCTAGACATTCTGGTAGTTCGACCGTGGAATTTTTTTGTTTTGGTATCTCTGGAATATGAGTGTGTGACTTGTTAGAATGGATCCTATTGATAATACATAGAAAGGGCCTGTTATCTCTATCAAGATGATTCTAATTCGTCGGATATTTTTTATTCTAGTATCTGGAACACGAAATAGATAGAGTGGATCAAGAAAAAAAATGGAACTATGATTCATACTCACTATTCAGACCTCGCAACCAGACTGAAAAAAATTCAAGTAGTTTTTAATAAAAAAAGAAATTTTCTTCCTTCCAATTTTGTTTGCCCAAAAGACAACTTTTTTTTCTCTCGATTTTGTCGAGTTATTACACGGATTCAATAAATGATCATCAAGCGGTTCTTATTCGAAGAACCCTTGCCTTTTGGTTAGCTTGAGACTCAATCATCGTGGCTCTAGTATGAATCTAAGGTTTTAATTGAACTGATTCATAGGATCGCAACAAGATAATTTCTATCAGAAAACTACTAGAATTTTTGCTTTATTTATTTACTAGTAAAACAAGAGTAAATCTGCATTACGCAAAAAAAAAAAAAGAAATCCAAAATAGGGAAGAGAAAAGTCAAGAAGCCTCTAATGACCAACATAAGGGAAAGAAAGAAAGACAGATGAGCCAACTTGAGATTTTTTGGCATTATCATCACAAAGAATAAGTTCTGGATTTTTCTTATTTCATATCTTCAAGGCAAATCGACCCAATCCAGTGGCTGATGAAGTTTTGAACCTTTTTTTTTTCTAATATCCGTTGAAAATTTGTGTGTTTCTGCTTGAGCCGTACGAGATGAAATTTTCATATACGGTTCTCGGAGGGGGACTCGGGTTAGTTACCTATCTCAATAAAGTATATGATTGGTTTGAGGAACGTCTTGAGATTCAGGCAATTGCGGATGATATAACTAGTAAATATGTTCCTCCTCATGTCAACATATTTTATTGTTTAGGGGGAATTACACTTACTTGTTTTCTAGTACAAGTCGCTACCGGTTTTGCTATGACTTTTTACTATCGCCCAACCGTTACAGAGGCTTTTTCCTCGGTTCAATACATAATGACCGAGGCCAACTTTGGTTGGTTAATCCGATCAGTTCATCGATGGTCAGCAAGTATGATGGTTCTAATGATGATCCTGCACGTATTTCGTGTGTATCTCACAGGTGGATTTAAAAAACCCCGCGAATTAACTTGGGTGACAGGTGTGGTTTTGGGTGTATTGACTGCATCGTTTGGTGTAACTGGTTATTCTTTGCCTTGGGATCAAATTGGTTATTGGGCAGTCAAAATTGTGACAGGTGTACCTGAAGCGATTCCGGTAATAGGATCGCCTTTAGTGGAGTTATTACGTGGAAGTGCTAGTGTGGGCCAATCCACTTTGACTCGTTTTTATAGTTTACATACCTTTGTACTGCCTCTGCTTACTGCCGTATTTATGTTAATGCACTTTCCAATGATACGTAAGCAAGGTATTTCGGGTCCTTTATAGGGAAGCCATATCATAGAGAAAGATAATTCTAATTTTCATATATCATATCGGGTAGGTTGTGGTATTTCATTGCTACAAACATGGGTTATTGTAAAATAAGACATGTCATTTGGATACTTTTCTTCAACTCCGAAGTATTTTGATACAAATAGTTGAAGTTCATTTTATGAAAGAAAATAAGGCGGATTATGGGAGTGTGTGACTTGAATTATTGATTTGGCCATGCAGATAAAGAATTGGATCTGCCACATTAGAATTCACAACCAAAGGTGTCTCCGCATCCAATCAACACGTAAGTCCCCTATCTAGGAAGGATAGGCTGGTTCACTTGAGGAGAATATTTTCTATGATCATACCCCAACCATGTCATCCATGAACAGGCTCCGTAAGATCCCATAGAGTAGAAATAGAATAAGTCATGTGACATGATCCAATTCTCTATTTATTACACTTACTTTTTTTATTATAGTATGGAAATGCATTCATTTTCTTTGCATCGATTGCGATCCGCAATACTATCGGAGTAAAAGAAGGTATCTAAAGAAGAACGTAGGCTAGACTTTTTGATTTTTTATTAGTAACAAGTAAATACTTTGTTTGGACGTAAGAAACTTGCGATATTGAGGGGATAAACACCAACTAATCAAGAGACATGAGACAATCCACAAAGCAATTGATCATGATCAAATTTGCAAGCCAACTTGGATATTGAGCATTTACCCATAAGAATAAGATTCTTTTCAATAAAATAAGTAGTTGTAGGTGCAACTTCGGAAAAGAGAATCTGATAAAGCTTTTCTTACCTAGAGTCATTGAGTCATTATATACCTTATTCTATTATGGATCTTCCACGGTCTTTTTTCTTTCATTCTTGCTCGAGCCGGATGATGAAAAATTCTCATGTCCGGTTCCTTTGGGGGATGGATCCTAAAGAATTCACCTATCCCAATAACAAAGAAACCTGACTTAAATGATCCTGTATTAAGAGCAAAATTAGCTAAAGGGATGGGACATAATTATTACGGGGAACCCGCCTGGCCCAACGATCTTTTATATATTTTTCCAGTAGTAATTCTAGGTACTATTGCATGTAATGTAGGTTTAGCGGTTCTCGAGCCGTCAATGATTGGTGAACCGGCGGATCCGTTTGCAACTCCTCTGGAAATATTACCCGAGTGGTACTTCTTTCCCGTCTTTCAAATACTCCGTACAGTACCCAATAAGTTATTGGGCGTTCTCTTAATGGTTTCTGTGCCAACGGGCTTATTGACAGTACCCTTTCTAGAGAATGTCAATAAATTCCAAAATCCATTTCGTCGCCCAGTAGCTACGACCGTTTTTTTAATCGGTACTGCAGTAGCTCTTTGGTTAGGTATTGGAGCAACATTACCCATTGAAAAATCCTTAACTTTAGGTCTTTTTTAGGGATTTTTCAGGTTGATTCATTCAACCGTGAAGTACCGTGCATAGGTATCTAGGAAATAGTTACTTCCAAGTGAATCTTCCCTAGATACCTAAAATCCATTTTATTATGATCCATTTCGCGAAAATATAGATTGTGCCAAAGATGCAAAATTGTTTTCTTTTTTCTTTTTATTCTAACTCGAAAAAGAAGAAGAGGAAAAAATTGCAATGGATTTAAAACGAGAACTTATTCTTAGGTAAATCGATTGGGAGATGCTTCTCTAGAGTGTCCCATATCTGTTTTCCATCTTCCATACGAAAACTGTCAATTCTCATAAGATCTTCTTCAGTCTTACTCAAAAGGTCCAATAGTGTATGTATATTGGCCCTTTTGAGACAATTATACGTTCTAGAAGGCAATTCTAATTGATCAATAAAAATACAATTCAATGGAATTCCTTTTTTGTTTTTCTTTAGATTAGTTAATCTTTTTTGAAAGGTTAAAAGGGGTGGAGTAAACCTGTTTTTATTTTCTTCGAAACTAGTGCCCTCTTCCTCCGCGTGTAGAAAAGGAAGAAATAAATCAATCAAATTACGAGAAGCCTCATAAAGCGCTTCCTTAGGGGTTAAACTTCCATTCGTCCATATTTCTAGAAAAAGTATCTCGTGTTTTTCATTTCCATTCCCACAAGAAAAAATACTATAATTCACATTTCGAACAGGCATGGATACAGCATCTATGGGATAACTTCCATCTTGAGAGTTCTTTCTGAGTTCCGTGTGATATCCGCGATCTCTCTTGATCTGTAACTCAATACAGAAATCAATGGGCTCTGTCAAGTTAGCTATAGGTTGTGCCGTATCAACGATCTCTACGGAAGGTGGTAAGATGATATCTTGAGCAGTTATGTATCTAGGACCTTTGACGCAAATTGATGCGTCTCTAACTCCATAGAGATTACTTCTCAATACAATTTCTTTCAAATTTAGTAAAATTTCTTGTACGGATTCTTCAATACCAGCTATTGTAGAATATTCGTGTGGCACGCTCCCAAATTTTGCACGTGTGATACATGTTCCTTCTATTTCTCCAAGTAAAGCTCTTCGCAAGGCAATACCGACGGTATCCGCTTGACCTTTTCTAAGCGGGGACAAAATGAAACGACCATAATAAAGACGCTTACTATCTACTCTTGATTCAACACACTTCCACTGTAGTGTTTGAGTGGATCCTGCTACCTCCTCTCGAACCATAATAGACTAGTATTATTATTTGATCATTGAATCGTTTATTTCTCTTGAAAGCGTTTTAATTCTTTTACAGACGTCTTTTTTTAGGAGGTCGACATCCATTATGCGGCATAGGTGTTACATCGCGTATACAACTTAATCGTACACCACTTTTAGCAATGGCTCGTAATGCGGCATCTCTTCCACTACCAGCACCCTTTACCATAACTTCTGCTCGTTGCAAACCCACTGTACGAATAGCATCTACTGCTGTTCTTTGACCAGCATAGGGTGATGCTTTTCTTGAGCTTTTGAATCCACAAGTACCCGCGGAGGACCAGAAAACCACCCGACCTTGCGGGTCTGTAACAGTTATAATGGTATTGTTGAAACTAGCTTGAACATGAATAACTCCTTTTGTTATTCTACGTGCACTTTTCCGTAAACTAAAACGCGCATTCCTACGCAAACCAATACGCACTCTCCTACGTGAACCAATTTTTGGTATAGCTTTTGTCATATTTTATTATCTCATAAATATGAGTTAGAAATAACAAAAAGAAAAAAAGATACAAAGATATCCGTTTCAGGGTAAAATATATCCTTTACTTTAATTATTAATTATTTTATTTGGAATTTGGACGTTTCCGCGGGTACTTTTTTTACTTTTTAGAAAGTAAAGTTCTTTTTCGAAAGATTACCCCTGCCTTTGTTTATGCTTCGGATTGGAACAAATGACTCTAATTCGTCCACGCCTACGAATCAGTCGACATTTTGTACAAATTTTACGAACGGAAGCTCTTATTTTCATATTTCCTTATTCCTTTCTTAAACTATGAATCTAATCTTTGGGAAAAAATAAGTCTCTTCGCTTGAATTTTGGAACTTTGAATTTATTACCCTAGAAAAAAGAAAAACCTAATCCTTTGAATCTTTGGTATCCTTCAAATCTTCGGTATCCTTCGAGTCTTCGGTACGCTTCGAATCCTTATGGGGAAGTCTATAAATTATACGTCCTTTGCTTGAATCATAACGACTTACTTCAATTTTGACCCTATCCCCCATCAGTATTCGTATAGAACTAGACCGGATCTTTCCTGAAATATAGCCCAGGATGATGGTGTCATTCTCTAGGCGAACGCGGAACATTCCGTTGGGTAGGGCTTCCGTAACTAAACCTTCGAAAGTGACTTTTGCTTCTCTCGGGTTTTTTTTTTCTCTGCTATTTTTTTTTTCTGTCATATTTTTTTTCTCCTATTTTTCTATTTTGATTTTCAAATAAAAAAAAACGTTGTATTTTTATTTGAAAAATAGGAAGTTCGAGATAGAATTCGAGTACTATAGGAGGGGCGATTACCATATATAACATAAGACTTCTCCCCCAATTCTGTTTAGTCGAGCTTCTCGATCTGTCATTATACCTCGAGAAGTAGAAAGAATAGCAATTCCCATTCCGCCCAAAACTTTAGGAATTCCTTGATAGTTGGCATAAATTCGTAAGCCGGGTCGGCTGATACGCTTTAAAAAGGTTCTAGTTCTATATATTCCTTTTCTAGTCTTTCTCTTTTGATGTCGCAAAGTTGAAACCAAGAAATATCTGTTACTTTCCTGATGTTTCCGAACACTTTCAATAAAACCCTCTCGTAGAAGTATTTTAACAATGTTTTCGGTAATATTTGTAGATACTACTCGAACTGTTCCTTTTTTATTCATGTCCGCGTTTCTTATAGAGGTTAGTAAATCAGCAATAGTGTCCTTGCCCATAAGACTCTAATTCTAGGTTCCTCCTAATTTTTCTATAATCAACATGTTTTCTTTTTTTTTCTTTTACTTTTGGATTTTAAAGCATATACGTGAGACATAATCTACTAATTTTTTCTTTGATCTATATCTCGCCTACTAGTATTTATAATACTTCAGGAGCTAATGAAACTATTTTAGTAAAATTCAATTCTCTCAATTCCTCGGCGATCGCGCCAAAAACTCGAGTTCCTTTTGGATTTCCTTTTTGATCAATGATAACCGCTGCATTGTCATCATAGCGTATTATTATACCGTCTTCGCATTTGAACTCTTTACATGTACGTACAATTACAGCTCGAATTACTTCGGATCTTTCTAGAGGCATTTGGGGCACTGCGTCTTTGATTACAGCAACAATAACATCACCAATACGAGCATATCGCTGATTACTAGCAGCTCCTATGACTCGAATACACATCAATTTTCGAGCTCCACTGTTATCTGCTACATTTAAAAGGGTCTGAGGTTGAATCATATTATTTTGATTTCAATTTGTTATTTCTATGCAAAAGGATGAAAGAAATATTGTCTTTCCAGAAAAAAAAACCTGGTTTTTTTTATCTTCAATACTCCTTTTTTGGGATGCTATATCTCTAATCGAAGAAATTGACTTCGTATGGGCATTTTACTGGCAGCTATGGAGATAGCTGCTCTAGCTACAGTTTCAGATACTCCGCCCATTTCATAAAGTATTCGACCTGGTTTAACAACGGCTACCCAATATTCGGGGGATCCCTTTCCTGAGCCCATACGTGTTTCCGTGGGTCTTAGTGTAACCGGTTTGTCGGGAAATATACGTACCCATATTTTTCCACCACGACGTGCATATCGTGTCATTGCTCTTCGTCCTGCTTCTATCTGTCTCGACGTGATCCAAGCGGGTTCAAGTGCTTGCAGAGCATATCTACCAAAACAAATACGATTGCCTCGGCAGGATTTTCCCTTCATTCTTCCTCTATGTTGTTTACGAAATCTGGTTCTTTTGGGGTTATAGTCGATGGTTCTTTCTTAGTTCCATCTCTACTGCAAAACTGGACATGAGAGTTTCTTCTCATCCAGCTCCTCGCGAATGAAATGAGAAAGCGTGCAAATTTCTCTAATTCCATAATATTTTGGAATATTATGGATAGATGCACATTAATAGATAATAGAAAAAGTTAGGGTTTTTTTAATATTGAATATTGAATTTGTTAAAATAGAAAAATATATAGTCAAGAAAGAAGATCTAGAATATATCTAGATGTGTGTGTCTATTTATCTATATTCTATATTTATAGATAATGTAATCTTTCTTAAAAAAAAATCTCCTTATTTCGACTCTTATTGAATCGCGGGAAAGTATTCTAATTCAATAAAGATTTCGCGGGCGAATATTTACTCTTTCCTGTCTTATTTGTTAATTTATAACCTTACCAAATAAGGCAATTTTTTTGGTTTGTTCCGCCATCCCACCCAATGAAGTCTTAGGATTCTTTTCAATAAAATCCTATGCAGTCATAGGTTCTGTCGTTCCCACTACTTCTCCTTTAATGGTTAGGTCTGAATCCCACAATGGAGCTTTCCAAAAATTTCTTTCCGAGTCAATTTTCTCAGTTTTATTAACCCGGGCCGCTCTTTATTTTATTATTGCTTAAAATTTCTATTTTTTGTTTCAAGTTACGATTTCGAATTCTCTGTTATTTTTATTATATTGATGCTTTATCACATTGCCTTTTATGATGTAACTCATAGACCATACATATTGGAATCCTATATCTTTCTTATTCTTCTTCCTTCTTTCTATCATCCCTCCTTTTATCCACATCCCTTTAGTTTTGCTTCACAACCTAGAATCCGTTTTCTTTTTTAGAGAAAAAATTGCAGTTGCTACAACTATATGATAGATCTACTCATTTATGATAGATGTATTTATTCATATAGTGACTGTTTCTTAGTTAGGATCTCGACAATACGAAGCAATAGGTTGGTTATTAGTTAATTTTCTATAATTACTAAGTTTTTTCTTTTTCTATTTATAGTAGGGTTCAGTCAATTTTTTTTGAATCTCCATTTTTGACTCTAAAGAAAAAACTAACGAGTCACACACTAAGCATAGCAATTATATTAAAAGATTTATCAATTTTCATTAAATCTTATAGAAAGAGGTAGAATTGCTTCTTTTTTTTCAGGGATTTCAGGAAAAATAAGGCTCTTGTCATTTTTTATTCTATCACTGAACAGAATGGGAAGACAAGGCTAGTTATTCTTCGTCTACGAATATCCAAATTTTTACACCTAATACTCCATAGATAGTTCGAATTGGATAGCAGCAATAATCAATTTTAGCGCGAATTGTTTGGAGGGGAAGTCTACCCTTTTTGATGCATTCGGCACGTGCAATTTCTTTCCCTGCGAGACGACCTGCAATTTTTACTTTTACCCCCCTTATATCTGCTTTTTTAGTTAATTCAATGGCTTTTTTCATTGCCTTTCGGAATGAAACTCTATTTTTTAATTGGAAAGCTATATATTCTGCAAGAATGTTAGGTTGTCTATAAGGTTCTTTAACTTTTTCAATAGCAATATTAAGTCTCTGGTTTACAGAATTAACTTCCTTTTGTAGATCTTTCTCTAATTCTTCGATTGCTCCTTTTTTCTTTAATAAGTTGGGGAATCCAATATGGATTATGACGTGGATCGTATCGATTTCTTTTTGAATTTCTATACGTGTAATTACTTCAGAACTTGAGCCTGAGTCCATTTTTCTATTATGTGTAATTACTTCGGAACTTGAGTCTGATTCTATTTTTCTATTCGAGCCTTTTTTCCTATTCTTTTGTATATAGTTCTTGATACAATTCCGTATTTTTTTATCTTCCTGTAGACCTTCAGAATAATTTTTTGGTTGTGCGAACCAAAAGGAATGGTGATTTTGGGTTGTACCAAGTCTGAAACCGAGTGGATTTATTTTTTGTCCCATATTTTTCTATTCTATTTTTTTTTTACTGGGAATCGAAATCTAAGATGGATCTAAAGATTATTTAGATTTCTTTACTATATTTAGTACAATTGTTATATGACACATGGTTTTTTTTATGGGACAACTACGTCCTCGAGCTCGAGGTCTTAATTTTTTCATGATAGTACTCCTACTGACTTCGGCTTTAGTGATGAATAAATTCGCTTTGTCGAAATCCCTATAATGAGTAGCATTTGCTGCTGCCGAATAAACCAACTTTAGGATGGGATAAGATGCTCGATAAGGCATGAGGTTCAGTATCATAACAGTTTCCTCGTAGTAACGCCAGCGAATCTCATCAAGAACTCTTTGTGCTTTGAAAACAGACATATGGATGCGTTTTTGTGCTTTGAAAACCCGTTCGAACTTAAGTAGACGATCGGTTGGAACTTTCCTTGCGAGTTTCCTTAGCCCACTCTTCTTCTTCTTTATCCTAGGGATATACTTTACCAGTTTGAAACTTGTCATAAATAAGGTTATTCCCCGGGTTATTCCCCGCCTAC